TTATATGTGTGATAGCATCTACTATACCAGGAATATCAATGAACCCCATTATTGAAATTGCTCAGGATACCCTTTTTTAGCTTCTAAAATCCATTTATTAGTTGAATTCTTATCTTACTAACTGGAATTAAAGAATTTAGTAGATATGTTCCACCCAAAAAGGGAATGGGCTAAGGTTATGAACTTATAATCTGATGATCGAATCGATTCCATGATTATAAGTTCATTCCATTTAGGATTAGGAGTATGTTTTTTACATATCTCTCTGGGACCCCATATCAACCCTTTTGGTTTAGCGTCTATTGAATCGAGAAATTTTATTAATTTATTGATAGAATATATATTTAACGGATCTATCTTTCGGATAATTCAAATTGAATCAATTGGATGTCCGAGTCGGGCCTATATGACATGACGATCAAAAAAAATACTATAAAACTCCACCTTTGTCATATATTCCATACATAAGACTAGATAGATATCATATTCCTAGAATATAATTCACTTTGAAGGTGCCTTGGTGGTGAAATGGTAGACACGCGAGACTCAAAATCTCGTGCTAAATAGCGTGGAGGTTCGAGTCCTCTTCAAGGCATAATATTGAGATCTCTTATGGAATAGGAATAAGTTCGCCAGCAGATCACGAAGTTTTGGTTATCTTATCTATCTAATGAATGGAGAGTCCATTTTTCTGTACTTATTGGTCGTGAATATCTGAATAGGACAAACCATCCCGTGGATCTCTTTGTTTGCTTCAGAACAAAACAATTAGAGTTAGGCTCGGTCAACGGGAATCTGTATTATCTATATTAGGGGATCCTTTCAATTGAAAGATCCCCATATCGACTTGAGATGACGAGAAAGAAAGTATCTATTATATTTAGTTATTCAGTTAAACCAATGATTCGTTATTTAAACCAATCATTCGTTATTGGAACAGATAGTAACAACCATCTCCTCCGGGAAAAGCCATCTTTTTCTCAACAATGTCTTTGTAATTTGAGCCAATAGGGTTCCATTAGATAGGAACAGATTTGATAAATATTGATAACTTTCGGATAGAGTATTAGAACGAAACAATTCATTTGATAATGAACTATTGGTTCTAAACTGTCTCTGTCGATCAATCAACAATTCGAAATTCTGTTCTGGCATATTCTTCCTAAACCAGCGTTTATTTAGATATTTCCAATAAATTTTTTTTGTTTGGCAAGTCAAAAGTATATTTGACATCTCCTCATCTGGAACCAATTCTCGATGTGAAAACACAGATACAAAAGAATCATCTTGGAATAGCAAAAAGAGTGGATCCGAGGGGTCCCAAATGAATTGGCTTATTCGAAAAACGCCTTGTTCTTTGAAAGATCTATTTTGTGTCTGGTCCTCCATGGTTCCATCCTGCAAGAACTCCGAATCATTCTCTTGAAGCTCACCCTCTTCATCATAAATGATCTGCTTGTCCCAAAATGACCTTTCCCAATAGGGAAATCCGAATTCATTGGACCTTTCAATACAATCATCAAATAGAAATTCCCAAGGGCGCCACATTCTAGGAGCCCAAACTATGTGATTGAATAAATCCTCCTCTAGCGGGTCGAGGACTCCTTCCCCTTCTTCGAACCCCGATTCATATTTTTCATAGAGAAATCTATGATCAAGGATAGAACGAGATCCATTTTGAATCATATTTATGGGATTCCTTGGTTCGGGCCTACGAAGAAATCTTACTCCATCATTATCAAACGGACTTCCTGTCTGTGAGGATCCCAGCAGAGCACCTTCTACTTCTAATAGGCCATGAACTAGATCATAATCATTATAAAGGAGTCTATAAGAAGTGATACCATCATTTTTTTCATTAGGTCCGGTTAGAGACCAAAGGTTTTGAGCGACGGATCCGGCAGAACAACTCAAAAGATAAAGAAGTATCGTTAATTTCTTCATGCTTGTTCCAAGTTCCAAGTACCATTTGTACAAATCAGAATCCCCCCCGTTACATGATTTCTTCTTCATATAGATAGATATAGGATCTATGGAAAAATTACTTAGAAGTAGATTTTGTGAAACAGCCCTTCCTATCTGATAGAAAAGTATACCATGATCCTGAACCGATCTTATCTGAGATCTAAAATCCCAAGTTTGTCTATGAAGAGCGAATCTAATTATATTAGTGTCTATAATGGATTTTTTTTGTATAATACTAATCGATAGCGCCTCATTGGTAAGTGCTACAAGATCTCGTACATTAGAACCCAGAGTTATGGACCCGCATCCATTAGTATCGAAGATTTTCTTTTCCAAGTGAAAACCCCGCGTACGAGCAAGACTGAAAAAGTGCTTTCTTTGTTGTGGAATAAGAAGCCTTCGTATTTTAATACACGTATTTAATTTATTCGGAGCTATTAGAGCGGGATCCACTTTTTGGGGAATATGAGTCGAAGCAATAACAAGAATATTTCTAGTAGAAGATTTTTCAGAATCCCTGGAAAGAGAGTTCACTAATAGACCCAGGGATAAGTCATTCGACTCATTCCCATCCAGATCATGAATGTTCGGAATCCAAATTATGCAAGGAGACATTGCTTTTGCTAATTCGAATTGAAGTGTGAGAAAAAATCGGTCTATTTCCGGTATGATATCCTCAGGTATCGGATAATCCATACTTAGAAACTCCAAATGGCTATCATAGTTACGGTCGAGATAGTCACTATCATACTTATCCAAATTATAGGAACTATCCTCGTTCCTAGGTAAAAGACTGTAAATGGTACCCTCTCTATCATCAAAAAGATCATCATCATCATCATCAAAAAGATCATTAATATCAAAACCTTTAGGATAGTTATCCAGGAACTTGTTTAGAGATACTGTAATGAAAGGAACATAGGAGTTTGTCGCTAGATATTTGACCAAATAGGATCGTCCAGTTCCTATAGAACCTATCACTAAAATACCCCTAGGAGGGGATAGGGCTAAGCGGAGCGAAAAGGGTTTTCCATGAGATGGGAAATCCAAACGATTAGCCCCACACGGGGTTTCTGAATAAGTGATTGTCTGATAATGAGCGAGGAATATCCGTCTTTCTGCTAAGCAGGATGTATTGAACTCATAATTTAGTAGATACTTTTTATGAATGTCAATTAAATTTCGTAAGTAAATTGTTCCCGGTTGCTCAATCATTTGATAACCAGAGTTATTCTTTGATAAACGATCACTATTAGTCAGACTCAATAAAATTTGATCAATCCTTTTTTCTGTCGTTAAGGTAGAGAACTGAACCATGAATTCCCTTTCTTTATCAGCAATGAAATCACTGTTCAAGATCCAGGATTCTATTTTATCATCAATCCAATCACTATTCACATTTTTTCTTTTTCTTATCAAGGTATAGATCGCTTTACTTGTATGACTTAAATGTCTAGTATTTCTCAAAAACGCGATTCGATTGATGGGATTTGGTATAATCCTTATGAGATCGATGAGATTTACATCTTTCTTCTTCGAACGTATGGATTTGACCCCATAAGCGGGACCACCACCCCTTGGCATGTTGCCAGCAGAAGCCGAACCTCGTCTTTCTTCTAGAAAATTTCCTAATTGTTCCAGAGCAACAAGAAACATATCCTTTAACCCGAAAGAATTCAATTCTGATATAGGATACCTATCCATAAGTTTTTCCAACTCAATCATGTATGATGGAATCATCAAAGATTTGACTTCTTCGAACTCTTTCTGTAACTCATTAGAGAATCGAGAAACAAAGACAAGATGTATATGAACGAGATATCCGGTAACAAGAAGAAGGATAAGGATTAAACCGAAGAACTCGCTCAGATGTGTCGATATCAATGGTGACTCATTTTCAAAAATATCTTCGCACACGTGCACAAGAAAAGTATGTAAACACTTACTCGAAATCTCACTTATAGGATTCCGTGGTGAAAGACACAATTTTTCCCGAAGAATTCGCTTGGATCCATCCCTAATATCATGAAAAATGGATACAAATTGTTGAAATTTAGGACTCCTACGTAGTATCGCCAATAGGTCTAAAAAAGTGTCTAAAAATATTAAATTTAGATATTCGTGTCCTGTCCGGGTAAGTAACAATTGTATTATATATGGTTGGAATTGCTTCAATTTTGAGAGAGTTGAAAAAACACTATTTCTTTGATAGTTTCTATAGATCGGCCCTTTTTCAAAGCATTTTGTTAAACAAGGACTGTGTTTTTTCCTCTTTACTACTTCTTCCTTATCACCACTTTTCGTAAAATATTTAGGTATGAACCCGGTGTTAGATACCCATAACTTGATTGAACTAGTCTCTCTTTTTTTTTTACACTTGATTGAACTAGTCTCTCTTTTTTTTTTACCGCCGAATGGTTTGTTTACTAAATCGAGGAATTGTCCAAACGTAAAATCATAATTACAGGACCTTCCCACATATTGATTATTAAAGAATCGAAGTCGATATGCTTTATAAAAAGAGGATATCAATGAACTTCTATGAAATGGTTTCAGGGGATTCCGCCAATTCTCTTGATTGTGGGATATCATTGAGAAATAGGAATCCATGTTATAAAAAGATTTCCTGCGCTTCTTCTTCTCTTCTTCTTTCTTTTTCTTCTTTCTAGTATGGAATGATATCCAATTTTGTCTCTTATTGAACAAAAATGGTGATATTGTTCCTTCATTGAAGGATAATTTTGATTTTTTAGAAGTATAAAAGTCATCCAATAAGAAGGGTTTCCTTTTTTTCAAATGAACGATTTGAAGACCTATTGATTCTAACAACGGATTCCCGAGTGGATCATTCGGACGTTTCAATTCATACATGTGGATCTCGGACCTATGAACGGGGATATTACCGAAACTCACAAAGAAAAAAGGAAGTGAGTTAGACAAAAATGGAAGAAACTTGGACAAAAAGAAATAAAGTGACTTAAACAAATCTTTTTTGTCAATAACCTCAGACCAATCAATCGAATATGCATTCATATGTAATCGATCGAACACTACTTGAAATCGATCGAACACTACTTGAAAACGGCTATTCTGCTCAGAAATGAAATAGTCCAATTGTTCCTGGAAATTTTTACTCCCGTTGGACCATTTGTATTTATATGCATTTGGATCCTTATTCATAGATCTCTCGGTTTGATAAATCAAAATAAGAGGCCATTTCTTCTGGTTTTTTTTCCAATTTGAGAAATGTTGGTTGATCGTGTATTTCCTTGTAGGTCTATGATTAAGAATATTTTTTCCTATTTGATACCTTTGAATTACATATTCCGAGTTGCGATGGAATCGATTCCATAGGTTTTTTATGTATCCGTAGGTATTGTTTGGATAAAAAGATTCATTCTCTTCGTAAAAAAGAAGAGGTATAACCAATAAAGATTTCTTTTTTGATTCATCCCCGGAGTTGACCTCATTTACGAATTTTTGTTTTTGATCCAATCCGGAAGAATCAATAGAAAAAGAAAATCCTTTATGATACACTAGATCCGGCTTAGTTATTGATAGATTGAATAGATTTGCCATTTCTTGAAATCTCTCTTCTGATTCAAAATCATGGTGTAACAAGTATCCTGCCCTATTCCGGTCATGGAATAGATGAAATAACCCAAAAAGTCGCTTTTTGTTCAAGAATGAATCGGAACTATAAAGCTCATCTTTCGCAACCCCATCACATCCTGGATCGGATGAAATAGGATGAATTGAGACAGTATTTTGTAAATACATACTTATCTTGACTATATTGGCTATTTCTTTATTTTCCGATTGCCTCAAAAGAACAAAAGAAACATCTTCTTCTTTCTTAAATAACCTCTCAGTAGGATTCAAATCCAGCTGAAGGTCTGACCATCTGTCATATAAAAAAGACCGGCCGGCTCTTCTAGGATTCCCAATAAATTCTTTGATTTCTTTTGGAAAGAAATGATTATTCATCCGCGTATGATATTCCGAATCCTCATCCCTATCAGAGCTCTTTTTTCGATACAGGAGCGGAACAATCAACTTACTATACCAATTGATATTGAACGAATCTTTTGAGTCGTCCATTGTATCATTGCTGGGTCCAATGGAATTCATTGATATAGGAAGAAGCCCTGTCAAATAGACATTTTTTCTTTCGATCATCTTTCGATTGTTAATACGATAGATAAGGATCGCTACTACAAAAAATACTACATTCTTGATCGTGAAATATCGATTGCCTTTGCGTGAAAGTACGATACTCCAAATTCGGAAGTCTAAGAGTTTTATAAAACTCTCTTGGTGAAAAAAAATGTGAATAAAAGATACCGCTGAATTGAATTCAGTCCACGAATCTAACAAATAGGGAGAATTCTTGCTCTCTCTAAATACCTCTCTCAATTCTAAAATCCAAAATTTGAACAGATGTTCCTTCATCGTAATACTCCTATATTTAATATATTTAAAATATTTAAAATAAAATTAATTGATTTATCCAAAAGATTTCACTTCAATTGATTTTGGTTATTCATGAGGTACTAGGATTCCCACGAAGCATCCATGGCTGAATGGTTAAAGCGCCCAACTCATAATTGGCGAAGTCGTAGGTTCAATTCCTACTGGATGCACGCCAATAGAACCGTACCTCCCATAAAGTCGATTTTTGTTCAAGAATGAATCAATCCGAACTGTTTGACTTAACTAACTTAACTAATTTCTTGATTTCCATCATTTTCAATTTACGTAATTTATTTACGTAACTAACTTAACTAATTTCTTGATTTCCATCATTTTCAATTTACGTAATTTATTTACGTAACTAATTCCTTGATTTCCATAATTTCTAAATAAGTAATTTATTATTTACTTAAATAAATAATAATTTCTGATATGTATCTGTAGTGGACCTATTAGCTTAGTATGATTTGAATCGAGACGAAGTTCTGACCATCTGTCAGAGAAAAAAAGACCGATTGGCTCTGTATCAATGGAATCTCATCATCCATACATAACGAATTGGTGTGGTAGATTCAAATTTAAATATATGAACAGTAAATAAAACTAGTATTCGTATTGAGACTAGAACTCATAGGGAAGAAAATAGATTTATGAATGGAATAAAATATGCAATATTTACAGACAAAAGTATTAGGTTATTGGGAAAAAATCAATATACTTTTAATGTCGAATCAGGATCAACTAGGACAGAAATAAAACATTGGGTCGAACTCTTCTTTGGTGTCAAGGTAATAGCTATGAATAGTCATCGACTCCCAATAAAGGGTAGAAGAATGCGACCTATTATGGGACATAGACTGCATTACAAACGTATGATCATTACGCTTCAACCGGGTTATTCTATTCCACCTCTTAGAAAGAAATGAACTTAAATAAAAATACACTTAATAGCATGGCGATACATTTATACAAAACTTCTATCCCGATGAAATCCAATTCACGAAATCGTTTGATTTATGGACAGCATCATTGTGGTAAAGGCCGTAATGCCAGAGGAATCATTACCGCAGGGCATAGAGGGGGAGGTCATAAGCGTCTATACCGTAAAATTGATTTTCGACGGAATGAAAAAGACATATATGGTCGAATCGTAACTATCGAATACGACCCTAATAGAAATGCACACATTTGTCTCATACACTATGGGGATGGTGAGAAAAGATATATTTTACACCCCAGAGGGGCTATAATTGGAGATACCATTGTTTATGGTACAGAAGTTCCTATAAAAATGGGAAATGCCCTACCTTTGAGTGCGGTTTGAACTATTGATTTACGTAATTGGAAGTAACCAATTAGGTTTACGGCGAAACCTATAAATCGATCACTGATCCAATTTGAGTACCTCTATAGGATAGACTTCAACAGAAAACTGAAGAGTAACGGCAGCAAGTGATTGAGTTCAGTAGTTTCTCATATAAAATTATTGACCCTAAAGATATAGTAATATGGAGAAGACAAAATTGTTTCAAGCACCGACAGAACACGAAGCGCTCCTTGTTTCGTTTCAAAAGGGGGAAGACACGGGTTATTCACATTTCATTTGATGGTCAGAGGCAAATTGAAAGCTAAGCAGTGGTAATTCTAAAGATTCCCCCGGGGAAAAAAAGAAATGTCTCCTACGTTACCTGTACTATGTGTAAGTAGCAACGTAATTTCATAGAGTCATTCGGTCTGAATGCTACATGAAGAACATAAGCCAGATGAAGGAACAGAAAGACCTAGGATGTAGAATATCATAACATGACTGATTTGGCAGATTTAGATTCCTATATTATATACCCACTCGTGTGGTACTTCGTTATGTCATAATATAAGAATTATACAATATATATATAAGATCCAGCTGTATAGATATCATAATCTACATCCAGAAAGCCGTATGCTTTGGAAGAAGCTTGTACAGTTTGGGAAGGGGTTTTGATTGATCAAAAAGAAGAATCTACTTCAACCGATATGCCCTTAGGCACGGCCATACATAACATAGAAATAACACTTGGAAAGGGTGGACAATTAGCTAGAGCAGCTGGTGCTGTAGCGAAACTGATTGCAAAAGAGGGGAAATCGGCAACATTAAAATTACCTTCTGGAGAGGTCCGTTTGATATCAAAAAACTGCTCAGCAACAGTAGGACAAGTAGGGAATGTTGGAGTAAACCAAAAAAGTTTGGGCAGAGCCGGAGCTAAACGCTGGTTAGGTAAGCGTCCTGTAGTAAGAGGGGTAGTTATGAACCCTGTAGACCATCCACATGGTGGTGGTGAAGGGAGGGCCCCGATTGGTAGAAAAAAACCCTCAACTCCTTGGGGTTATCCTGCACTTGGAAGAAGAAGTAGAAAAAAGAATAAATATAGTGATAATTTGATTCTTCGTCGCCGTAGTAAATAGTGTAGAGTAGAGAAAATAGAATTTGTTTCTTCGTCTTTACAAAAGAAAAGAGTGATTTACTATGACATTATATGATTTTATTTTGTTTTTTTAGAGATTATATAATTTTATTTTTTAAAATATAAGAGAAAAAATTCACTTTTTTAGAAATTATAAGAGGAATAATTAACTATGACACGTTCACGAAAAAAAAATCCTTTTGTAGCGAATCATTTATTAAAAAAAATAAATAAGCTTAACACAAAAGGAGAAAAAGAAATAATAATAACTTGGTCCAGAACATCTACCATTATACCTACAATGATTGGGCATACCATTGCTATCCATAATGGAAAAGAGCATTTACCTATTTATATAACAGATCGTATGGTAGGCCATAAGTTGGGAGAATTTTCACCTACTCTAAACTTCCGGGGGTATGCGAAAAATGATAATAGATCTCGTCGTTAACATTAATTTTAAGGTAAATTTAGTATACTAATAGTCATTAATAAATAAATATTAATTAATAAACTCATTTGATTTTTTCGTGAAAATATAACCTTAGGAGAAAGAAGAACCAATACATAGAAGTATAAACCTTTGGTCAAAAAATATTTGTGTCTATTCACAAGACAAAGCGCGAATCGTAATTCATAATATTTATATTTTTAAATTTAAAGGGTTATGATAATAGAAATTATGCTTTATGGAGTTGAGCATATTATTCTATTTTTTTTTTTGAATTGCTTTATTCTGCAGGAGAAAATGCTAGTCACAATATATATTTCAACGAACTAAGTCAAAGTCAATGAGTCATAAAGATATATAATATATTTATTTTATATAAAAAAAGATATAGATAAAAAAATAGACAAATAAGACGTATTATTTTATATAGAGTAGTGAGGAATTATGGGACAAAAAATACATCCGCTTGGTTTCAGACTTGGTACAACTCAAAATCATGATTCTATTTGGTTTGCACAACCAAGAAATTATTCCGAGAATCTAAAAGAAGATAAAATAATACGAGATTGTATCAAGAATTATATACAAAAAACGTCCGGTGTCGAGGGAATTGGACGAATAAAGATTAAAAAAAGAATCGATCTGATTCAAGTCATAATCTATATGGGACTTCCAACGTTATTAATGGAGGGTAAGCCTCGAAGAATCGAAGAATTACAGACTAATGTGCAAAAAAAACTTAATTGTGTGACCCGAAAAATTAACATTACAATTACAAGAATTCCAAATGCTTATAGCGACCCTAATATTCTTGCAGAATTTATAGCCGGACAATTAAAGAATAGAATTTCGTTTAGGAAAGCAATCAAAAAAGCTATTGAATTAGCTGAACAGGCAGGTACAAAAGGCGTTCAAGTACAAATTTCGGGACGTATCGACGGAAAAGAAATTGCACGTGTCGAATGGATTAGAGAAGGTAGGGTTCCTCTACAAACCATTCGAGCTAAAATTGATTATTGTTCCTATACAGTTCGAACTATTTATGGGGTATTAGGAATCAAAGTTTGGATATTTCTAAACAACGACTAATTTACTTTATCCTTATTTTTGGCGTTCCATCTTTTGATAAAAGAAAAAATGACGAATTCTTATTACATTCTTATTCCCAAAAAAGAAATGACAAATTTTATAAGATTGAATAAAAAAATTGATTAATCATTTTATAGTGAAGGAGTTGCTATGCTTAGTGTGTGACTCGTTGGTTTTTTTTAGAGTGGTTAAATTTCTACAAGAATTCGTAGAATTAATTACTAAAGAATTAATAACCTACTCATCGCTTACCATTATCTGGATATAAAGAACCGCGGAAAATAGAAAATCAAAATAAAGATCTATGTGGTGATATAATTATAGCAACTGAAATAAAAAAGAATCTGATTATTAGTTGTAAAGCAATAAGAATATACAGATAAATGAAGGGGTGAAAGAAAGATAGAAAAAAAGATATCAATGATATAGAATTCTACTATGTAAAGGTCTATGGGTCATTTCATAAAAGGTAGTGTAATAAAGCATCAATATTCTAAATTCATCCATATATGGATGAATATATTCTTAGAATAGACAAATCAAGAGCTGCGAATCAATAAAACTGAGAAGGTTGATTCAACAAAAAAGAATAAAATAAATAAGAAAATTTTATGAAAATAAAATCTTATTAATATTAAATAGGCTCCATTGTAGAATTTAGACCTAACCATAAATCGAAAAGCGATGGGAACGATGGAACCTGTGAATACCTAAGATTATATTAAATTTCATAATCTTACTGATTCATTAGATGGGATGGCGGACGGAACTAAGAATTCATTATTTTTTGAGGAGTTGTGGACTCAACATTACATCTTAAATTTATAATGAAAGAGTAAATATTCGCCCGCGAAAATGTGGATTTTTTTGAATTTAGAAATTTTTGCCAATATGATAATAAAAAAAAAGACAAATATGGATTCGTTAGAACCTTATATCAAAACAACATTATCTAGTTAGATATGGATAGCAAAAATGGTCTATAAGAATCCATATTTCGTTCTATATGAAAGCAAGATATACAAATTTCTAATAGATAAAATAAATTCTATGAAATGTCAAAAAATCCCGCGATTGTATTCTATTTTAAATTTTAATTTAATTTAATATTGTAATTAATTAAATTTTTTTGGTTAAATATTTTTGAATCGATTTATTCGCGAGGAGCCGTATGAGGTGAAAATCTCATGTACGGTTCTGTAATAGAGATGGAATTGAGAAATAACCATCAACTATAACCCCAAAAGAACCAGATTCCGTAAACAACATCGAGGAAGAATGAAAGGAAAAGCCTATCGAGGTAATAAAATTTCCTTCGGAAAATATGCTCTTCAGGCACTTGAGCCCGCTTGGATCACATCTAGACAAATAGAAGCAGGGCGACGGGCAATGTCACGAAATGTTCGCCGAGGTGGGCAAATATGGGTACGCATATTTCCAGACAAACCTGTTACAGTAAGACCTACCGAAACGCGTATGGGTTCGGGAAAAGGATCTCCCGAATATTGGGTAGCTGTCGTTAAACCCGGCAAAATACTTTATGAAATGGGAGGGGTCCCAGAAAATCTAGCTAGAAAGGCTATTTCAATAGCGGCATCCAAAATGCCTATACGAACTCAATTCATTCTTTCAGAATAATCATTAGAAGGAAATAGGTCTTTAGTATGAAAAAAATGGTAATTGTTGGTTTCTTTTTTTTTTTTGAACACAGAATATTTTTTTTACTTCAACTTTTTGACTGAAAGATAGAAAAAAATGATATGATTCAACCTCAAACCTATTTAAATGTAGCCGATAATAGCGGAGCCCGAGAATTGATGTGTATTCGAATCATAGGAGCTAGTAATCGACGGTATGCTTATATTGGTGACATTGTTGTTGCTGTAATCAAAAAAGCAGTACCAAATTCATCTTTAGAAAGATCTGAAGTGATCAGGGCTGTAATTGTACGTACTTGTAAAGAACTAAAACGTAGTAATGGTATAATAATAAAGTATGATGATAATGCGGCGGTTCTCATTGATAAAGAAGGAAATCCAAAAGGAACTCGAATTTTTTCCGCAATAGCCCGAGAATTGAGACAGTTAAATTTCACTAAAATAGTTTCATTAGCACCCGAGGTATTATAATACGAGATCGTGATATAGATATATTATTTAGGACTGGAATGAATAGGAAGAAAGTATATTTGAATATCTATTTGAATAGAAGTGAAATAGATTCATAAATATATTCCATCTCACATATATACCTTATATACTTGTGTAATGATTATTCTATAATTATGAATATTTATATTAAAGTATACATATTGATAAGTTATTAGAAATAGTAAGTCATTATATTAATTAATAACTATTTTTAAAACGAAATTAAGAATAATAGATCAAAGAAAAAGGAATGAACTCTATCTATATATATATTGAATTAAATTAAATATATATATAGTTATAGATAGATAGATTCAAAATAAAAATTCGAATTCAGAATTCTATTTGTATTAAAGTAAAAAAAAAAAAATATAGAATTCTGAATTCGATATAAGATTATCTATATAGTTTATAATAGGTCATTCATTCATTTTCTTTCTATCTTTTTTTAGTTTTAGAATATTCTATATTATGGATTTACATTATACTCATTAGACTAATTAGAATAATTTTTTCTATCTATATATATAGAGTATTATTATATTCTCATATTCAATATTAGATATTTTATTGAATTGAATCAAAAAATAAAAAAACAGGAGCACGTTTATTATATCGAAAGTAAGGAGCAATAATCTATCGTGGGTAAAGATACTATCGCTGATATGCTAACCTTGATACGCAATGCTGACATGAATAGAAAAAGAACGGTTCAAATACCACTTACTAATATCACCGAAAACATTGTGAAAATACTTTTACGAGAGGGTTTTGTTGAAAACGTTAGAAAACATCGAGAAAGCAACAAATACTTTTTAGTTTTAACTCTACGGTATAGAAGAAATAGGAAAGAATCGTATAAAAACTTTTTAAATTTAAAAAGGATCAGTACACCTGGTCTACGAATCTATTCTAACTATCAACAAATTCCGAGAGTTTTAGGAGGAATGGGGATTGTAATTCTTTCTACTTCTAGGGGTATAATGACAGATCGAGAGGCTCGATTAGAAAGAATCGGTGGCGAAGTTTTATGTTATATATGGTAAATTTGCCGATATCCGATTTCTATGAAAAAATTATATACATTATTGTAAATGGAGTAGAGAAAAAATGGATTTCTACTATCTACTCCCGATACCGTAGTGAATGTGTGAAGAGGATTTAACTAGAATAGAAATAAAAATTCATGAAGATTAAATTACTGAATAACTTCTGAGGGTATGTTCCAGGTTGCTTTAGAGAAAGAGAATTTAAATAAGATTCTAGGCTATGTTTACAAAAAAATTGGACGTACTTAATGTATACGACCGGTAAAGGAGAAAAAGGAAGTATAAGTCACTTAATTTAATTTTTTAACTTTAACATGTTTTTTAGGAGGCACAATTATAAGTTAAAAATGTAAGGAAAACCTATTTTCTTCCAATATATAGATCAATATATAGATTTGGCATTAAATTTTAGTTAAGGAGTTAAATTAAAAATATGAAAGTAGGAGCCTCTGTTCGTAAAATTTGTGAAAAATGTCGATTGATCCGCAGGCGAGGTCGAATTATAGTAATTTGTTCCAACCCAAAACATAAACAAAGACAAGGATAATATTTTAACAAAATAAGGGCTTTCTATTAAAAAGAAAGTACCAAATGTATAAATAAAAAAAATGATATTAAAATTCAAATAAAAAATCTTATTAATATTCCATTTTCTTAAATAGTAAACAAAAAAATCTAAAAATTTAGATTCTATATTAGAATTTAGTTGATAGTTATAAGTATTCTAATTATTGCTTGATTTCAAAAATTGTATTCTATATTAATCTTAATCGAATTATAGAATACAATAGAATAACTAGTTAGACAATAGTAAAGAATTCTTTTTTGATAGGAAATGGATATATCCATATATTTCAGACTTATATTTTTAAAAATAATAAAAATGGCAAAATCTATACCAAAAATTGGTTCACGTAAAAATGGACGTATTGGTTCGCGTAAACATCCTCGTAAAATACCAAAGGGAGTTATTTATGTTCAAGCTAGTTTCAACAATACCATTGTGACTGTTACAGATGTACGAGGTCGGGTGATTTCTTGGTCCTCTGCCGGTTCGTGTGGATTCAAGGGTACACGAAGGGGGACACCATTTGCCGCTCAAACCGCAGCAGCAAATGCTATTCGAACAGTAATAGATCAAGGCATGCAACGAGCAGAAGTCATAATAAAAGGTCCCGGTCTAGGAAGAGATGCGGCATTAAGAGCTATTCGTAGAAGTGGTATACTATTAAAATTTATACGGGATGTAACCCCTATGCCACATAATGGATGTAGGGCTCCTAAAAAAAGACGTGTGTAAAACTAAAAATAAACATTAAAGAAAGAGATTTCAAGAGAAATAAACAATTAAATCAAGAGTTTCATAAAAATATATTACT